ATAAAAAAGAAATTTTTATTTTAGAAAAGGAATTAAGGAAAACGGGATTAAGATTCAAAATACAAGTACAATAAATAAGAAGGCAAAAGGAAATTTTTTTCAGAGATTTGGATTTGGTATCGTTTTGGCGGCATGGCCGAGCGGTAAGGCGGGGGACTGCAAATCCTTTTTCCCCAGTTCAAATCCGGGTGTCGCCTAATCACCAAAAGAATCGACATACCTTCTTCTGTTTTGCTGATATAATTTGGAAAATTTTTTCCAGCGGAAGCAAACGGAGGAAACTGATATGATAAATCGTTATAGTCCTTCCATTAGCAATGGAGTGTCTACGGGCCGGGTTTTGAATTAAATTGGATAGCAGGACGGAAATAGAATTCCATTTTTAGTTGCGGAAAGGCCAGAAGATACTTTAAGTATACATATTCATCAAAGTCTTTGAGTACTCCGGCATTCAATCAATATTAATTCAATCAATATTAATTAGATTGAATGGGTAATTGGCTTTTACTTAGATAGTTTGATTCTTTTTTCGTTAACCTCTAGTCAAGAACAGAACATAATAGGACGTCCTCCGATTGTTTTCATAGAGACAATTAAGGAGACGGTAAGGATTAGATCAAAACAAAATGGGAAAGAAATAGGGTATGGGCTAGGTAGTGATCTACTTTTCTTCTATAAGTTTTTACTTAACTTAATGAAGGGCAACAAAAGAAAGAATAGATTTTTATTATTTCTACATATTAGTATCATTTCTTTGATACTTCCAAGGGGGTCTCCGCATATTTTGCTTGTGCTTAACCTTTTCTGATTATACTAGAAATCTTATAAGACCCTCTTAGAAGTTATAATTGGATTTATTGGATTGTTTCATCAACGATGTTAGGTCAGAATTACTTTTTGACTCTGCGTCAGTGATTCCACTATTATTTATTAGTGAACAATAATTCAATAATTCCTTCATAGAGATAGGGGACATAATTCACATGGATATAGTAAATCTCGCTTGGGCTGCTTTAATGGTAGTCTTTACATTTTCCCTTTCACTCGTAGTATGGGGAAGAAGTGGACTCTAGAAATACTACTAATTGAGTTTAGGAATTAAACTGTATCAATTTTTTTTTTATAAATCTTTCAGTTCCGAAGAGCTTTTTTTAGTTGAAATTTTACTATTTCAACACTATTTCAATTTAAAATTCCATTTTTAAATTGAAATAGAAATAAAAAATATCTGCATTTCAAAATTTTCTTGGGTTTTAGTGTAGTGTAGTAATGTAGTTTATGAATAATATATATGAAGAATACTCTTTCAATCAAACAAATATTTAAATTATTTCCGTGTTCGTATTTCGAAAGTAAAAAGAATACAAGGTAAAAGAAATACAAATGGTAGTAAATTTATTCCAACTGAATTCTTGATCAATTTTCTATTTCGATGAACCGACTCTTACCAAAATTAGATATGGACCGTGAGGAAGAGCGGAACTTTTTTTATTTTACTTTTTTGTTTCCCCTTTTATTATTCAAAGATAAAATAGTTTTGTTATTACATTACGTAGATACACATTTTCTATCGGAAACAACACAGACATAGTAGTTGTCTAACGAGATACTACAGAGACTAAAATATTGTCTTGGGCGAGTCACATATTGCGCACTTCCTGTTTGTTTTAATATTTGGGAAATTTTATTTATGTTTTATGTTGTGTTTGTTTTATTGAACTCACTGTTCAAACGTTAAAAATTGACGAGGTTTACTAACCCTTTCCCCCCTTTTTTCGAAATCCGAAGAAGTTTCCATGGATCATCTGTCAACTGATCGATCAATGACTTCTTCGTCGGAATGCTAATAAAAAGATTACTTTATTTTCTTTTATTATACCCATCGAAGAGGCCTCTTTTGATCGGGATTCATATTGAAAATAATCAGCAATCCGGGAATTAGAATTGTACGAGTTGCTTTTCGATCATTTCTAATTGATTGAAATCAACACAAATTAAATACAACACAGATGTATAAAGCAAAGAAATAGAATTGGGGGGGGGCACTATCATACATTATATATATAATATGTAATTGATATCCATATATATACACCGATATATAGGAATATGACGATACTATTGTAGATTGATCTTTATTAAATTAACTTGGATTACAATACACCTTTATACACTACAATAACAATAGTAGTTATAGTATGGTAGAAAGAAATATCTGAATCTTTCTACCATACTATCGTATCTCATAGAATACGGCTAATTCTAGTCTGCCCATTTCATTTAAGACGCGGAATTTGAATCCCTTTCTTCTCTTCAATTATTGATAAGAACTAAAAAGTCAAGTTTAATTCAAATTAATCCCCTTGGCTGACTGTTTTTACGTATATTATAAGTAAAAAAGCGGTAGGAACTAGAATAAACAGTGCAGTAGCAATAAATGCGAGAATATTTACTTCCATAATCTCATTGTTTCATTTTTCTTTAATTCGCAATAACTCGGGAGTTAATCCCATAGAGATAAGAAATCTTTCGCTTGTAAATTCAATGGGATGAATTACATCTCGATGATATCGAATCGGATCAATATCATGAATAACAATATCTGCACTATCAAATCAACTCATCGTCAAGAATTGAATAGTATAACATAGGAAGATCTTTTATCCATACCGAACTCAAAATTTTATTCCTGATCCAACCAAGACTTCCTTTATTTTTTTTTATTTATCATTCTTTTCCATTCTTTCTTTTCTATAACCAATCGCCCTCTTTGTACAACCATCTGATGAAGTATCATCGAACCCTTACCATTGATTCTAAACAAATCCCAACAAACCAATAGAAGCTAAATAAAGAGTTAAGTTCTAAACTCCCTTTTTTACTGATCTAATCTTCTTGGAAAACAAAAGAAGGATGATAAAGACGAGTACAAGTTTCGTTATAAAAAAATCGAACATTCCATCAAATGCACTATTTTTTTATCTAATAATTTGAAAAGTTTTTTCTTTCAAGGAAACCCCTTAATAAAAAAAAGGCATCCCCTCCCTAATAAAAAAAGGATCCCCTCCCTAATAAAAAAGGGATCCCTGAAAATATTCTATTCCAATAACTATGTTAAAGTTATTTTATATCGTACAAATTCCATTTATATATGTACTTCCGGGAAACGTACAGTACTCTACTCTATTCGACAGATCGGGAGTAATCGAAAAAGCCATACCCAGTACAGTATGGTATGGTATCTCTTGGAATCCTGAATCTGATGCTACCAATAATTGTACAAATCCACATATGTCTATCTCCCATCAATCGAATCAGTACTAGTCAAAGAAATGGAAATTCCCCCATTGATGATAAATGTGAAAAAAAGAAAAAAAGAAGAGAGATTGCCCTTGGGAATGAAATTCTACTTAACTTTCCCCAAAAATATTTCACAAAAAATAGAGAGCGGAATTTATATATTTTTTTTATTGGATCCGTCGGGACTGACGGGGCTCGAACCCGCAGCTTCCGCCTTGACAGGGCGGTGCTCTGACCAATTGAACTACAATCCCAAGTAAATACCATAATAAAATAAAGTATTATGTATACATATTTTTATGATTTTATTCTAACCCTTTCAATTTAGAATTTAGATTCAAATTGGCGTGTTGTAACAGAGCCGTGAGTGATATATTGATACCCGGGTATGTAGTGAGAACAACCTGGATTACGAGTAATCCTTTTATTATTGCCAAATAAATTGGATAATTACTTTTTCAATGAAAAAGGTTTTTTTATTTCCCCTTTTCTTTCGATTTTACTTTATACTTACAGATCCTGATATGAATCTAAATTATTATCAAGATCCTAATTTGTTGGAAAAATAAAATCGAGTAAATAAATAGTGGTATAGATATACCAGAGAAGAAAATTTCTCTTCCGTATTGGGGGATCGGGCATTTCTGGAGAGCACAAAATGGGTTATATGATACCATTTCCTGGTAGATCGGCGAATTTTTGGGCCGAGCTGGATTTGAACCAGCGTAGACATATTGCCAACGAATTTACAGTCCGTCCCCATTAACCGCTCGGGCATCGACCCCAGAAGAAAAAATTCCAGGCTTATTGATAATCCATGATCAACTTCCTTTCGTAGTACCCTACCCCCAGGGGAAGTCGAATCCCCGCTGCCTCCTTGAAAGAGAGATGTCCTGAACCACTAGACGATGGGGGCATACCATACTTGCACGACCACCATCATACTATGCTCATAGTATGAATAGTTTTTTTAAATTGTCAATATAATGGAATGATATGACTCGATACGGAGGATCTTTCCATCTTTCACGATTCTATAGCATTTTTTTCCACCAATAATTTAGTTCAGAGGCTACGCCAAATTTCTTTATCAATCATTCAATGAAATATGTTGGATCTATGTTAAACTAGTGGGTATATGTATCAATCAAATCCATTTCGTTATGATGTCAATTAGGATTGGAAATAATTTATTGTATTGCTATTTATCAAATCCAATATCAATAAACCTTTTTTTTACCTAATATTCACTAATATATCCTCCCCTATAATTTACTGGATTAAGTAAAATTTCTAATTTCTGAACGAACCGCTATGCATATAAGATATATCTATGTATTATATGTACATATATTATAATAAGTATATATACTAAACTCATAGTGGCTAGTGACTTTATTCAGGAATTGAATCAAACAAGCCCTTTTAACTCAGTGGTAGAGTAACGCCATGGTAAGGCGTAAGTCATCGGTTCAAATCCGATAAGGGGCTTTGATTTTTTCATAAATCAAAAAACTCCGGCGGCAGTATTCCTATTTGAAGTACGAATAAAATTCTTGTTGATATTTGTAATAAAAAAGTAACAAATTGTATAATTTAATATCATTATATAAATTATAACATACTAATAACATACTAATGAATTAGAGTCTAGGTATAGTTATAAATTTGCTAATCTTATTATAATGTTATAATGAATT